TGGCCAAACCACCTGGGCGCTGGGTCCAATGTGAGTAGGATCACTTAACCATGCTTCATAATTGGAAAAACGGGCACCATGGAAATACATGCCACTCAGCCAAAGAAATATGATGGAGAGTTGACCAAAATGGGCACTAAATACTTTTCGAGAGATCTCCTCCAAATCACTGGTATGACTATCGAAATCGTGAGCATCGGCATGTAAGTTCCAGATCCAAGTGGTAGTATCGGGGCCCTTAGCTATTGTTCTTGAGAAATGACCGGGTCTGGCCCATTCCTCGAAAGAAGTTTTTACGGGATCCCTATCCACCAAAATTTTCACTTCTGGTTCCGGCGAACGAATAATCATTGAGTCCTCCTCTTTCCGGACAACACATACAAAGAGACCCGCCAACAGTCAAGTAATTAGTGAACCTCTGAGATATATTTCTAATTAGTTCCTTTCTATCTCCCATCTATCTATTTTCTTTAGTTATTTACTAGAGCAATTATGATCGGGAAGTCGATTCGGGGCAAGTGTTCGGATCTATTATGACATAGCCCTGAGGCGCTCAACGGACCTTTAGAAGCTTGGAAACCTTTTCCCGGCTGCGGCTTGACACAAAAAAGATTTTTTGGTGCAATCTAGTGTATTCATATCTCAATGGATAACTGCCTAGATGGAACTACTTCCTATCTTACACGGAACGTATTACGAGTCCTCTCTTCCAAATCACCGGATCACTCATTAGTCATTCAAAAGAGATATCCTGGTATCCATATTGAATCATTCAAAGGCCTCTTTTTTGAGTTTGAATAGCGGATAGGGATAGATTCTGTATTCGCGTATCGTTTATCTCTACGAGGTACCAGACGAAATAGAATGATCTTAGAATTAGAAGGGATAGAATAAAATTCCGTGATTAGCTCTTCCCAGAGGAATGATCTATTTGATTTTACGGATGGATCCAACAAAAAAAAAAGAGAGTGTTCTTATTCAAAGCGCCTCGTGATCTTCAACCAATTATGCGCTTCAATATAATTACCGGGAGTAAGCGCTATAGCTTGTTTCCAATACTCAGCAGCTTGATTGGACCAAGCCTCCGCAATTTCAGAATCTCCCTGGCGAATGGCCTGTTCTCCTCGGTCAGAATAGGTGGGTTAATTCCTTCCCTTAGAACCGTACTTGAGAGTTTCCTAACTCATACGGCTCAGCCTCCGCAGTCAATTCTTTTGGTATCTCATCTTAATCTACCCTAGACTAACTAAAGAAGATTTCTCGTAAATCAATCCCATTTTTGTTTTGTTTCTCGGGTTAACCAGAAGAGGTTAATTACATACATTTCCATGAGCTTCAAACGTGAATTTGGATTCCATTTCTAATTCAGTTTTCTCTTTTCTCCCACCTTCAGAAAAATGAAGCCTAGGCATCTCTGCTATCATTAGCATTTTCTGAAAGGTAACTATCTCGGTTTCATATAGAAATTCATATAGAATCTTTGAAAAAGACTTTCCTCCATAAGAAAGAAAGGACTTACTCTCTTTGGGATCTGATACTACACCGCTGCTGAATACCTTAGTGGATCGACTCTATTACATAAGTGGATTCCTAACTTTTATCTCATATCATGACATAAGTAAGCAGTTCTTATTGTATCGGCCCAAACCCTCGCTAATTGATCTTTACGGCGCTTCCCCTATCAATTAGAGCTTTTATCCATAGAATCTAGTCTTATAGGCATATCTATTTCTTCCTATTTTGGCTTCTATGAAGTCTCTTTCTTTGCTACAGCTAATAAAAATCGTTGCTTTGTACGATAAATATGTAGAAAGCCTATTTTCGTTCTAGTATTTACTGGCGGATTGGATCTTTCTTTCCCTCTTTCTATAGTGGAGATAGTCGCACGTAATGACAGATCACGGCCATATTATTAAAAGCTTGTGGTAAGAATGGGTTTCGTTCGAGTGCCCGGAAATAATATTCCAAAGCTTTCGTATGTTCTCCGTTGCTTGTGTGGATAAGGCCTATGTTATAGAGTATATAACTTCGATCATAGGGATCAATTTCGAGTCGCGTAGCTTCATAATAATTCTGTAAAGCTTCCGCATAATTTCCTTCGGATTGAGCTAACATCCGTTACGGTTGTTCATTCTATTCAAATAATCCCCGTTCCAGAACCGTACGTGAGATTTCAATCTCATACGGCTCCTCCCTTCTGTGCATAATGAATGATAATAATCCATGAAATCAAAAAAAAAATATGGAAAGATTCTCATTATGAACTGACAGGGGCTAGTATTTTTACAAGAAATCTCTAGCCAGCCTTCCTGGAAGAGGCCTTTTCTTAACATCCAGCGTATTGGTGGTAGATAGAAAGGGTAACTCCAACAATTTCTTTGTCCTCAACGCCCCCTATTTCCAGGAATGAGTCACTTCAACGGGCTTCGATGGTTCTACGGGTATCCAAAGTACGAACGAGATGGATGTTTGTTGTCCCAACCATTCTTACTTGTTAGTCCCGATCCCGATAAGGAAGGGGGGTAAGTTCTAACTAAAGTTTTCGTGTTGTTGATTCCTAGGTGTAGTGCTTCTTCCTCTATGCCGCCTATTGGTCTGGTACTAGTGGAGTAGGATTGACCTGTAAGAACCTATAGGTGGAACCTTTCGCTCAATACTTCAATTGAAAATGGAAGCATCTGAGGCTGCATCAATCGGGGATACACGATAGAAGGAATTGTTCTATTTCCAAACTTCACCTTCACGAAGCGTAGGTTTCTTTCAGGTTTTTTTTATATAATCTAATAATAGAATAATCTTTTTTCGTTCTATCCCGAATCATGTGCCTTTCTCGTAAGACTGAGACTGGTAAATAAATAAAAAGAATCAAATCGCACCATCTCTGTAATAGGTAAATGCCTCTTTTTCTCCTGAAGTTGTCGGAATTATTCGTACTAAGATATTGGCTACAATTGAAGAGGTCTTATCAATAAAATTTCCATTTATCCGTGATCTAGGCATAGTTCACAATCCACTCCCAAATTCTTCTCATTACCCCTCGTGGGAAAAGGATCCCACAAACAAAGGAATTGTACAGTACGAAATAACACAAAAAAGACTCACCAAAAAAAAAAAAAGATGTAGACCTTCCACTCAAATCAAATTGTTACTTTTTGACAGGGATAGAAAGGAAATATTTGAGATTGGATTTCATCCAAATGGAGCAGTATACCAATGAACGGAACTATTTCAGCGAAGTTGAAGAAGCAAGGAATTTTTCCTACAGATTCTGATAACTCGAGAAGGGAAGTTTTGATTGGATTATGATCCATCTAAAGAGGAAAACGCATCGAATAATCATTCTATAAGTAAACTACCATCTTTTTTTTTTATGCGCATAGCGTGTATATATTATCTAAACAATCGAAATAGAAAAATCCATGGGAGGATTCAATAATTTGAAATAGATCTTTGAAATAGATCTGTGGGTTAAAGAGGTGTTGTTGAGAAATCTGAAACGAGAAGGGGATTTTTGACTGACTATGGACTCAGAGTCTAAACATAACCATGGTCTAGCAACCTTAGTCTCAAATCTAGATCCATCCGCCGATTCGTTCCAATTCATTGGTTTAATCCGGTATGGTACAAATATCAGAAAAAGACGGGATCGGCGTCTGAATCGATATATCCTTTGTTTTTCGTTTTTAATTGAATCGTTTTTTTTTCAACAAAAAAAAAATGAATTTTTTTATCCCCCGAGCCGCGAATCTATCTTTCTTTGACTTTGAGAAAAAGTTTTCTATTTTGCTATTTAGAATTGTTCTAATTGATGCGTCAGATCTATACTGCAATAATAGGAATAACTCGCTATTCACTGGGTTTCTGGGCCATAATCAGAACATAAGATTTTGTAGGAGAGATGGCCGAGCGGTCCAAGGCGTAGCATTGGAACTGCTATGTAGGCTTTTGTTTACCGAGGGTTCGAATCCCTCTCTTTCCGTCCCTTCACTGAATTCACGAACCTTATTGACCACAATGTATCAAATCAAATAACAACGAATACTTCCAGCAAGTGGACCTTTCTTTGATATAGATTCTCGATTACTCATTTTTGTAGTTTTGTAGTACGGAAAAATACTGGAAAGAGCGGCCAAGGAATGAAAATTTCCCCGCCGATCTGTTTATGATACATAAATGGAAAAACCCCCCTATCTTAGGTCGATTTACTTCGTCGAAAAGGGGGCCAAAATTTCCGAACCTTTGTTATTTTAGTTAGGTTCAAGTTTGACGGGAATAATATTCTACAACTCGCAACGCTTCGATTTTCAAACCAACCCGACGACTATTTATTATTTGATTGACTAATCCTTTATATTGGGATGAGTGAAGAGTCAAATGTTCTGGCAATTTATTCTGGGAGGATGAATCAAGAGAATTTTGAATGAGAGCTCTGGTTTTTTGTTCATCCTTCGTTGTAATAATATCTCGGGGTTTGCAGCGATAACTTGGTATATCTACTAGACAACCATTAACTAAAATATGTCTGTGATTAACTAATTGCCGGGCCCCAGGAATGGTCGAAGCCATACCCAATCGAAAAATTATGTTATCCAAACGCATTTCAAGTAATTGTAGTAAAACCTGACCTGTTGATCCTTTGGCTTTTCCTGCGATACGAACGTATTTAAGTAATTGTCGCTCTGTCAGACCATAATGAAAACGCAATTTTTGTTTTTCCTCTAGACGAATACGATATTGAGATTTTTTGTTCTTTCGCTTTCTAGGATTAGGATCCTGGGGTCTAGGCACTTTACTAGTTAGTCCCGGTAAAGCCCCCAGACGGCTTATTTTTTTGAGACGAGGTCCTCGGTAACGAGACATAAAGACTCCTTTTTTTATTGAAAATTCAATTGAAAGAATAAACCTAAATTAAGACTGAACTAAATGATAAACGAAGCAAAATCTACTGAAGTACTGTACTACAAAGAAGAATGAGATGAATTGTATCAATATTCAGACTCTTTGGTATATATAGCAAGTTAAGAATACTTTTCTTGAGTTGTTCCTAACTGCTCGAAGCTTTTTTTTTATTCAGAGTTGGAAGTTCTTACGACATACTAGATCAGTTCCTTTTTGAAAGACGGTAAAGAAGTCTTTTCAATATTCCATTCCTTGGTGTCAAGGAGACATTCATGTATTCAAAGTAGAAAATCGAACAAAGAAAAAAGCCGGCTATCGGAATCGAACCGATGACCATCGCATTACAAATGCGATGCTCTAACCTCTGAGCTAAGCGGGCTCACATAACAGAAATTTTGCATAGGAATTCCGCAAACTGCCAGGATCTTAGCTATTCAGAAATCCTATAGCATATAGAAAGAAGAATAGAATATGAATCGAATTCATAATGAATATTCTATAACAAGAAATCTCAAATAGAATGATATATCCTTTTTCAATTGAAATCAAATCAAAATCAATCGAAGTTATCTTTTGATTTTCTATTTCTCATTGATTCTATTTCTCAGTTTTAGTTATAGGAGTCTCTTTTCTATTTATATAAATATTATCAAGAATCAGGATAATAAGGATAAAATACAGAAAAAAAATGAGACATTCCTCTGGTTTCATTCAGAGCGATAAGACAAAAAAGAATCGACCGTTCGAGTATGAAAACCGCGCGTTAAAAATGAGAAGAAGAGAGGCATATATTCTGTGATATAGATCCGTCCATGTTGAATTGCGGATACATCAATGATAGAATCATTTCTGATTGGACTAAATACCCGTTCTCCGATAGATAAGATACATAAGAAATCAAATAGGAGTAAACGGATACACTTTTTAGAGATAGAATCCTATCTAATGAATTCAAAGGTTCCGGTATAAGTAAAAATTAAAGAAAAATGAGAAAGAAAAGAGAGGGGGAAGGCAGCCCAATGAGATCCTAGTTTCAAACCAAAAAAGGGGATATGGCGAAATTGGTAGACGCAACGGACTTGATTGGATTGAGCCTTGGTATGGAAACCTACTAAGTGATAACTTTCAAATTCAGAGAAACCCTGGAATCAAAAATGGGCAATCCTGAGCCAAATCCTGTTTTCAGAAAAAAGAAAGGGGGGGGGTTCCGAAAACAAGAATCCAAAAAGGATAGGTGCAGAGACTCAACGGAAGCTGTTCTAACGAATGGGGTAGACTGCGTTGCTATGCTAGAGGAATCTTGCCATGGAAGGGATGAAGGATGAACCTAGATACAGACGTATACTGAAATACCAAATGATTCATATTAATGCCTCCCCGAATCTTTCTTTTTTTTATATGAAAAATGGAAGCATTATTGTGAATCGATCCCCCAAAATTCAGTGATCAAATCATTCACTCCATAGTCTGATAGATCTTTTAACGAACTGATTAATCGGACGAGAATAAAGATAGAGTCCCATTCTACATGTCAATAGCAATACCGACAACAATGAAATTTATAGTAAGAGGAAAATCCGTCGACTTTAGAAATCGTGAGGGTTCAAGTCCCTCTATCCCCAATCACAATAAAAAAGGGCCCATCCCCCTAACTCTATCCTCTTTTTCATCAGCGGTTCCACGATATGTTTCTCATTCACTCTACGCTTTCACAAATGGATCGGAGCAGAAATGCTCCTCTGTTATCACAAGTCCTTGAGATGTACGATATACGTACAAAAGAACATTTATGAGTAAGGAACCCCCGTTTGAATCAGTCACAGTACATATCATGATTCTTAATTCAATTAAACTTACAAAGTATTCTTTTTGAAGATCCCAGAAATTCCCTGGGTAAGACTTTGTAATTTGTAATGTAATGCTTTTTGATTCTCTTTCATTTTCATTGACAGAGACCCTATCCATCTAGTAGGATGGGGATGATGCGTCGGGAAGGGTCGGGATAGCTCAGCTGGTAGAGCAGAGGACTGAAAATCCTCGTGTCACCAGTTCAAATCTGGTTCCTGGCATGTGGTTAATAATAGATACTCATCAAAATTCGATATGGATCATCAGACATATTGGTTAATAGTCTAGACCACGACCCATAACTTCTCCATCTGGGTATCTAGAGATATACCTCTCTTTTTTTTTTTTTATTTGTAGATGGGGAAAGAAAAGAGTCTATAGGGAAAGAAAAGAATTCGATGATGTTTCGTCTTCTTTTTTCTTTGTTTCTATGGTGCCTCTTCTCATTCAAAAAAAAAAAATGTGAATCCTTCATACATATCTAAAAAGTTAAGCTAGTTGTTTGAAAACCCAACACTCCGATCTTAAGGAGTGGAGAGGTGGGAATAGACAAGATTCATTTCAGATACAGTCCAAATAGAATCCCAACAACCCCTTTCCTTTCTTTCGTTTTTTCTTTCCTATTCCCTTTCGCCACTCCCTTCTACGTGACTTTCGAGAGCCCATCTAAGTGATGTGCGCGGTACAAAGTTCGTGGTGCAGAACTCTTTTTTTGTTCATTTTAGTAGCCCGGCTCCCCCGAAAGAAAGATCT